ATGGGAATTTTATTGTTTAGTATATTTGGTATTTTGTTAAGTGTTTTTATTTGTCCTTTTTGGGTTGTTTGGGGTTTTATTATTTTTTTGAGTTGTGTTGTTTTGTTAATAAGTTTTTTTATGTTTGGTAGTGATTTATTTATTTTTAGTTCTTCTTTTTATTTTTTGGGAGTTGATTATATTGGGTTTTCTTTAATTGTATTAAGTTGTTGATTACTTCCTTTAACTTTGTTAGCTAGAATAAGACATATGTCTTTTTTTACTTTAATAAATCAGCGTATTTATTGTTTTTTATTAGTTTTAGTTCTTCTTAGTTTAGTTTTTACTTTTAGTTCTTTAGAACTTTCTTTATTTTATATTTCTTTTGAAGCTACTTTAATTCCTATAATATTAATTATTTCATGTTGGGGTTCTCAATATGATCGTTATCAGGCAAGTCTTTATTTTATTTTTTATACTTTATTTGGTTCTTTACCTTTTTTGGTTTCTTTATTAATTATAAAAAAATTTTTAGGTTCTCTTTTTTTTCCTTTATATAATTATTTTTTTTTTTTTGAATTATTCTCTTATAAAGGAATTTTTTCTTTTTGATGGTTTTTTACTTTTCTTATTTTTATTGTTAAGATGCCTGTTTATGGTTTTCATCTTTGGTTACCTAAGGCGCATGTGGAAGCTACTGTTGCTGGTTCTATGCTTCTTGCAGCTGTTCTTTTAAAGTTAGGGGGTTATGGTTTAATTCGACTTCTTAATTTTTTTATTTTTATAAAAAAAATTAATGATTTAAAATTTTTAATAGTTGGATTTTGTTTATGAGGTTCTTTAATAACTGGAATTATATGTTTTTGTCAAAGTGATTTAAAGTCTTTGATTGCTTATTCTTCTGTTGGTCATATGAGATTAGTTTCTAGTGGAATATTTTTGGGTTTAAATAGTTCAGTTAAAGGTTCAATGGTTTTAATGATATCCCATGGTTTAGTTTCTTCTGGTCTTTTTTGTTTAGCTAATTTGTTATATGAACGTAGAGGAACTCGTACTTTGGGTTTAATGCGTGGTTATAAGTGTTTAATGGGACTTTCATCTTTTTGATGATTAATTTCTTGTGCTGCTAATTTAGGTTTGCCTCCTCTACCAAAATTTATTGGTGAGGTTTTAATTATAACTAGGTTTGGGTTTTTTGATTTTTTTTTTGTTTTAATTTGTGGATTTTCAGTTGTTGTTAGTGCAATTTATTCATTATTAATTTATCAGTTAACTCAATCTAAAAAGATAATAAATAATTTTTCTAAAGTTAATAAAATTTCTTTGCGTGAACATTTTTTAATTTTTTCTCATTTATTACCATTGATTTTATTTTTAATAAATTCTAAAATTTTATTTATAAAATTTTAAATAAAATTGGAAAAAATAATTAAAATATAATAATAGTTTGTGGAACTAATTTTATTGGTTAAAATCCAATTTTTTTCCTAATAATAAAAAATGAAATTTATAGGTTTAACAGAAGTCTGCTAAGCTTATTGTTTTGCGGTTCAATTCCGTTAAAATTTCGATGAAACTTTATTATTTATATATTTGTTTTGGATTATTTATTTTTTTTGTTTTGTTAATTAGTTCTTTTTCTTTAACAAATAATTTTGTTAGTTCTAATTGTTTTGGTCGAGTTTTTGGATTGTATTTCCCAAATAATAATAATAATGTAATTATTAAATTTGGGAAATTAAGTATTGATTCTTTAAAGTTTCTTAGCTTTTTTAGGGTTTTTATTTTTTTTTTTTATTTAAGTTTGGATTGTCCAAATATTAAAGTTGTTTTATTTGATTGATTAAAATTTTTTGGTTTTTTAAGAAAATTTTGTTTTGTTTTTGATTTTTATTCAGTTGTTTTTTTTCTTGTTGGTAGATATGTTACTTGGTCTATTGTTGAGTTTTCTTATTATTATATGAGAGATGATGATCCTTATTGGTTTTCGTTTTTTCGTCTTTTAATAATATTTCTCTTAAAAATGTTATTATTAGTTAGTTCTGATAAATTATTTTTTATTTTTGTTGGTTGAGAAGGAGTTGGGTTTTTATCTTTTCTTTTAATAAGTTGGTGAAATACTCGTAATGATGCTAAAAGCTCTGCTTTGGAAGCTGTTATTTATAATCGAATTGGTGATGTTGGGTTTTTAATTCTTTTGAGTTTTTGTTTTGTTTTTTTTAAAAGTTGATCTCTATTAGATATTTCTTTTTTATTAATTAAAGTTGATTTAAAGTTAATATATTTTTTTCTTTTTAATGTATTGTTAGCTAGAATGGCTAAGTCAGCTCAAATTGGTTTTCATCCTTGGTTACCTGCTGCTATGGAAGGTCCTACTCCTGTATCTGCTTTGTTACATAGTTCTACTATGGTTGTAGCTGGTGTTTTTTTTCTTGTTCGTATAGGAAAACTAATAAGCTTTCCTACATTTTTTTGTAGTTTTTGTTTATTTGTTGGTGGTTTAACTTCTTTTTTTGCTGCTAGAGTGGCTTTAGTACAGCATGATATTAAGAAGGTTATTGCTTATTCAACTACTAGTCAATTGGGGTTAATGATTGTTTCAATAGGTTTAGGAAAATATATAGTTGCGTTTTTTCATATATGTACTCATGCCTTTTTTAAGGCAATGCTTTTTTTATGTTCTGGTAGAGTTATTCATAGTTTAAATAAAGAACAAGATTTACGTAAGATGGGTGGTTTATTTAACTTTTTACCTGTTACTAGATCTAGAATTCTTTTGGGAAGATTATCATTAGTTGGTACTCCTTTTTTATCTGGTTTTTATTCAAAGGATTTAATCTTGGAATTGAGATTTTTAAATTTTTCTAAATTTTTAGGTATTTTTTTTTGTTTTTTATCTTCTGTTTTTACTGTTATTTATAGTATTCGTTTGATTTTTTTTTGTTTTTTATCTCCTATGGTTAGAAAAAGTTTTTGTAAAATTTCAGAAGAAAAAAAAAAATTAACTTTTTCTATATTTCGTTTAGGGTTTGGAACTATTATTTGTGGTTGGTTTTTTTGTGTATATGTCTTTCCTTCTGTTGTTTTTGTTTTACCTATTTTTTATAAGAGTTTATCTTTGTTTTTTATTTTTTTTGGAGTTATTTTAAGTTTATCTTTGTGTTTAGGTTATAGAAAAAATTTGATTAAATTTTTTATTTATTGGTTTTTATCTTTTCAATGATTTTTTTTGATTTTTTTTCATTTTTTTTTGTCTTTTATTTATTTTTTTATTTCTTTATATGGAAGTAGTCGATTAATGGATCGTGGTTGATATGAAAAATTAGGTCCTCAAGGTACAAGTTATTTAATTATTAAGAGATCTTCTCAAACTCAATATTTTTATAGTGGTTATATAAAGTATTATTTATTTTCATCTTTATTAATGATTTTATTTATTATAACTCTCTTGGTCTTTGTATAATTTTATAATGCTCGTAGAGAGGATGTTTCTTTTTCTTGAGATATGTTTAAAACAGCTATTAATGTGGATAATAATATAAAACAAGTTAAAACAAAAAAAAGAAACATTTTTGGTTGATATAAATAAGAGGTACCTTCTATTGGAATAGATGTATTTATGTCAAATTTATTTTTTAATAAATTTCATTTTTTTTTATTAAACAAAATGAAAAATCATCAAATAAAAAATATAAATAAAAATAATATTTCTTTAATATTACTAATAACGGGAAATCGTTCAGCTCTTAAGGCTCTAGAATAAATAAATACAACTAGCATTCCTCCCATATATACTAATAATAAAATTAGTGCTATAAATTTCATTCCTATCTGTAAAAGGATTATACAGCTAGAAATTGATACAATAACTAAACCAAGTGCAGAAAAATAAGGTGATAAGCTATAGAAGATTAGTGATGTTCCCAATATTAAAATAATTAAAGATAAATATAAATTCATTAATAAAATGTATTATTTAATGATTTATAAATAATAATAATTTATTATTTATTAATAAATCATTTCTATAAAAGATTATGGTTGGCCCTATTCGAAAGAATCATCCTTTATTAAAGATTATTAAATCTACTTTTATTATTTTACCTTGTCCTAGAAAATTTTTTGTTTGATGAAATTTTGGTTCAATACTTGGGCTATGTTTAATAATACAATTAGTTACTGGTTTATTTTTATCTATGCATTATACGGCTGATGTAAATTTAGCTTTTTCTTCTGTTAGTCATATATGTCGTGATGTTAAATATGGTTGACTTTTGCGAAATATTCATGCTAAAGGAGCTTCTTTATTTTTTGTTTGTTTATACATTCATATAGGTCGTGGGTTATATTATGGTTCTTATGTAAATTTTGAAACTTGAAAAGTAGGTGTTATTTTATTATTTTTAGTTATGGGAACTGCTTTTGTTGGATACGTTCTTCCTTGAGGTCAAATGTCTTATTGAGGTGCTACAGTTATTATTAATTTGTTATCAGCGGTTCCATATTTGGGACAATTTTTAGTTCAGTGAGTTTGGGGTGGTTTTTCTGTAAATAAAGCTACTCTTATTCGGTTTTTTGCTTTTCATTTTTTTTTGCCTTTTGTTATAATTGCTTTTAGTATAATTCATCTTTTATTTTTACATCAAAGAGGTTCAAAAAATCCAACTGGAATTGATTCTAGTTCTGATAAGGTTCCTTTTCATGTTTATTATACTATAAAGGATTTTCTTTGATTTTTAATTGTAATATTTTTTTTAGGGTTTGTTGCACTATTTTTTCCAACAATTTTAAATGATCCAGATAAATTTATTCCTTCTAATCCTTTGGTTACTCCTATTCATATTCAACCAGAGTGATATTTTTTATTTGCTTATGCTATTCTTCGTTCTATTCCTAAAAAGTTGGGAGGAGTTTTAGCATTAGTAGGAGCTATAGCTATACTTTTTCTTGTTCCTCTTTTACACATTTCTAATCAACAATCTAAAATTTTTCGTCCTTTTTCTCAAATTATTTTTTGATTTTTAATATCATGTTTTTTTATTCTTACTTGAATTGGAGGTCAACCTGTAGAATCCCCATATATAGAATTAGGTCAAATTGCATCAATTTTTTATTTTTTTATTTATTTATTTTTTATGCCTGTCGTAGCTCATTTAGAAAAATTTTTGTTAAATTAAAACAAAGTATAGTTTAAAAAAAACAATAGCTTTGGGAGTTATAAATAAAAGTATTATAATCTTTTTACTTTGAAAATTTTAATAGGTAAGAAAAAGAGAATTGAACTCTTATTTAAGAAATCAAAATTCTTAGTATTACCGTTATACTATTTCTTATATTATTGAGTTGAAGCCTTATGGATTAGGTTTTTGGCCGTTAACCAAAAGAGAGTAAGATCAATACTTACCAACTTAGAATTACTAAAGTAGCAAAGTGGTTAATGCAAAAGATTTAGGATCTTTTAGTTTAATGGTTCAATTCCGTTTCTTTGGTTAATTATGTAAAAGCTAGAGTTTGTTCCTAGATGTTTTTATTTGCAAAATAAAAATTTTAAATTTAAATTACTTTCACAAAAGTTTAAGTTAAAAAAACTGTTAGCCTTCAAAGCTTTTAATATAGATTAAAATTCTATAACTTTTGGATGGTTTTGTAGTGTAAATAACATAATAAATTGCAAATTTATAGATGTGGTTAGAAATCCATCAAAACTTCAATATGATCTGAGTTGCACAGATATTTTCTCTGTGTAAAAGAGAAGCTTTCTTCATAGCTACATAAAGATAAAGTAAGCTAATGAAAAAGCTTTTAGGCTCATGTCCTAAATACAGAAGGATAAAAACCTCTCTTTATTTATTCTAGAAAATATTGGATTTTAACCAATAACTATGGCTCGACAACCCATTGTTATAAAAAAATTTAACTAATTTTCTTTTATAAAAAAAAATTAATAATAAAAATAAATATTAATTGAGATTAATTACTAATTAATTCTTTTGTAGGGGCATGCTAAACATGGGGATGGGTGGTGGGATAAATGGTTTTATATCCTTCCCCCTACTCCCCTATACTAGGTTTTGCCAAGGAATTAAACCTTGCTCTTCAATTTACAAGATTGATATTTTAAAAAACTTGCAAAACTAAAATTCTTATTGAGTTTTTATCTCAAACCTGAAACGTGAAGGGTTACTGTTGTTTTCAACTATAAGAACCTTCCAAGAGCAGGTTCCCCTACTCTTACCTTGTTACGACTTTTCTCTTCTTTAAGATAAAGAGAGTGACGGGCGGTGTGTACGTATTTTAGAGCTTTTTCAAAAAATCTTTCTTAAAATTTTTTTTTACTGCTAAATCCTTCTTTATTTTGTTTTTTAGACTAAATTTCGTTTTTTGTTATTAATATTGTAGCCCACCAATTCCTTTTTATTGGCTGCATCTTGATCTAACGTTTTGAATTTAAATAAAATTCTTTTTGTTTACTTTCTTTTAGAAAGGTAAACTGACGATGATGATATACAAGCTGATATCTAAAAAAGGTAAGGTGTTTTGTGGATTATCAATTTATTAGGCAGGCTCCTCTAGGAAGATCTAAAAAACCGCCAAGTCCTTTGAGTTTTAAGTTTTTTGCTAGTAGTTCTCTTTTTATTGTTTATGGTTTAAAATAACAGGGTCTCTAATCCTGGTTTATTTTTATACTTACGTGGGTTTAATAAAATTTGTGTTTTAGTTTTTGGTTTTATAAATTTTTTTAACATTTGACTGTTCAAAATTTTTTATAACACTATAAATAAAATATTATATCTCACTATAATTGTTTGTTTTACTTTTGTATTTTACGTATAACCGCGGTTGCTGGCACGTAACTTTACCAATACTTTTTTCTATTAATAAGTCTAGTTTTTACTAATTGCTTAAAATTTAGTACTGCTGTTGTGGAATTCTGTCTGTAAAGAAAGAATCTCTTTCTTGATAAAAATCTTTTTATTAAATTTTTAATAAATTTATTATTCTTACTCACTGGTAAAGGATAGGCCTTTGCATGTATCAATATAGAAAAAAAAGTAAAAGAAATCGGGACCAAGTTTTCTGCAAAAAGAGGGGAATTAAACCCACTATAAAAGTATTTTCAATGCTTTGCTTTATCGTTAAGCTACTCTTGCTAAATTAGTTAAATAAAGGAATTGAACCTCTGATAAAAGAGCTTAGATCTTTTGCATTAACCACTTTGCTACTTTAACACATACCTTATCTTGTTTTATTTCAAGACTTTATGATTGGAAGTCATATGTACATTTATACTAATAAGGTAACTTTTTCTTTATTTTTTTTCAGATTTATTTTGAAAGTATTTTTTGAAAAATTAACTTTAATCCAAAAATTCCTTTCGTACTAATTGGATTTGTTTTTGGAAAAAAACGTAGATAGAAACTGACCTGACTTTCGTCGGTCTGAACTCAGATCACGTAAGGCTTTAAAGGTCGAACAGACCTACCTTTAGAGACTTCTGCATCTCTTGGATGCCTCGATCCAACATCGAGGTCGCAAACTCTCTTGTCAATATGAACTCTTAAAGAGAATTACGCTGTTATCCCTGCGGTAACTTTTTTCTAATTCGGAATTTCCGGATTTATTTAAAAGTTTTCTTTTTTTAATTTGTTTATTTCTTTTTTTTGTCGAAGGTTATTTTTTCTTCGTGGTTGCCCCAACCAAAGATTATTTTTATGAACAAAAATTTTAATAATGTTTTATTTTTAAAAATAATTATTATAAAAAGTTTCTAAAGCTCGACAGGGTCTTCTCGTCTAACGTTTTAATATTAGCTTCTTCACTAATATATTAATTTCTTTATTTAAAAGGGAGACAGTTAAATTCTCGTCTTGCCATTCATACTAGCCCTCAATTATAGAGCAAATTATTATGCTACCTTTGCACGGTCAAGATACCGCGGCCGTTAAATTTTATAAATCACTGGGCAGGCAGTACTCCTTATAAAAATTTTTCAGGGAGCGATGTTTTTGGTAAACAGGCGGAATTTTTTTTTGCCGAGTTCCTTTCTTTTATTTAAAAATTTTAGTTGGTTTCCGGTGTTGGGTTAACAATAAATAAAAGTTTTTTCTTGTTTAAAATTTTTTTATTCTTCCAAATTATGTTAGAGTTGTTTAATATATTTTAACTTAACCAAAAAAGTACTTATTTTAACATTTTTTTTTTTCTATAAAAGAAAATATTCTTTTTTTTAAAAAAGTTAAAGTTTTTTTTTCATAAATTATTAATGATAAATAAGTTGTGCTTTAACGCTTTCTTTTAGTTGGCTGCTTCTAGGCCTACTATACTTTTTTTTTTCCTCTTTTTTTTTGACTTTTACTATTTTTGTAGGCTTTTTCCTTGAACCAAAAAGCTTATCCCTTTTGGTTTAGCTTTATATTTTTATATGAAAAGTTTTTAAAGTCATAAAATATTAGCTTGAGCTAAAACTCATTTTTAAGAAAACCAGCTATCACCAAGCTCGATTCATTTTTCATGGCTAATGATACCTCTTAGTTTACTTTTGCAACAGTAATACTTTTTCAACCAGAATGTTGGGGTTTCATTAGATCTCTTGGTTTCGGGTAAAGAAAAATTTTTTCTCATTTTGTTGTTAAACCATTATACAAAAGGTAAAATTTGTAATTTTTTCTATTTTAAAAATTTTTTTTAATAATTTTCATGTTTCCTTTACAGTACTTTCTTTAGCTTTAGGATCATATTATATTTCTAATAATTATACTTTTTTTTTTAATTTTTTATTTTTATATATAAAAAAGTATTAAATTTAGTAAAAAAGATATAAAGCTTCATTTTTTTTATATTGACAAATAAAGGAATTTAACCTTTGTTCTTAGATTTACAATCTATTACTTAACACTCAGTCAACTTGTCTTTATACTATTAATAATTTGATAAGGTTAGGTAATATAATAATTCCTACTGTTGATAAAATAGTAGGAATTGCATTAATTTTAAAGTTAAAAAAATTTTTACGAATATTAATTAGTATAATTGAATTTTGTGGAAATGTTGTCATAATTGTTTTAAAAGTAATACGAATATAAAAAAATAAACTGATTAAGCTTCCTATTATTAATGGTATTGTTCTTAAAAAAATTTTTTTTTTAATTAAGATTTTTAAAGCTAATATCTTTTTTAAAAATCCTGTTAAAGGTGGGAGTCCTCCTAAAGATAATAAAGATAATGATAATATTGATGCTTTTCAGGGGTTAATTATTTTTCTCTTATTAGAATTAGCAAGATTTAAAATATTATTTTTTATAAGACTAATAAAAATTGATAAATTAATTATAATATAAATTAAAAACATAATTAGTGATAAATTTATATTATATATTGATATTAAAATTATTCATCCTATATGTGTTATTGATGAAAAAGCAATAATCTTACGAGTGTTAGTTTGTTTTAGTCCACCTCATGCTCCTAATAAAATTGAACTTATTGAACAAAAAGTTAAAATTTTTATTTTTAGATTTTTTATTATTTTAAAAGTAATAATAGTAGGTGCTATCTTTTGTCATGTTGTTAATAAAAGTCCATTTATTAATTTTATTCCTTGTAAAACTTCTGGGTATCAAGAATGAAAAGGAACTAAGCCTAACTTAAGCAATAAAGCAATGGTAATTATCTGTTTTCTAAAAATTTTTAGTGGTTTGGATATTAGTCATGAGCCTTCTTTTCAGAAGTTTATAAGAGTAGCTTTTAGTAATAGAGATGCAGCTATTGCTTGAATAATAAAATACTTTATTGAAGCTTCAATTTTTCGTCGATTTTGTTTAGTTAAAATTATTGGAATAATTGATATTGTTTTTATTTCTAAACTTATTCATATTATGAATCAGTGTTTTCTTGTAATTACAAATAATGTTCTTATAATTAAATTAAAAAGAAAAAATAATGTTGATAAACGATACATAAGAATTTGAGAGGAATTGAACCTCTATCTATCTAATTATCAGCTAGACGTCATAACCTTTTTGATACAAATTCATTTTAAAAATTTTATTATAAAATTTTTAGTCTTTTTGTAATTATTATTTTTCATAATAAAATTCCTATAGAAAATGGTAAGTATCTCTTTCAATTTAAAAACATTAATTGGTCATAGCGTAATCGTGGAAAACTTGCTCGTATTCATAGGAATGTTCTTGATAAAATTCCTGTCTTAATAGTAAGTATTATTATTTTAATGGGAAATATTTCTATTGGTAAATTTCCCCCTAGAAATAATATAGCAGATAATGCTTTAATAAATATTATTTTAGCATATTCAGCTAAAAAAAAAAGGGCAAATGGCCCTCCTGCGTATTCAACTTTGTATCCTGAAACTAATTCAGATTCACCTTCAGTTAAATCAAAAGGGGTTCGATTAGTTTCAGCTAATGTTGAAATAAATCAAATATAAGAAATAGGAAGACAAGAAAATAAAAATCATCTATTTTTTTGTATTTTGATAATTTTTTTTAATTTAAATGAGCTTGATAATGATACAATAGATAAAATTATTGTTCCTATTCTTATTTCGTAGGATATTGTTTGTGCCACAGCTCGTATTCCTCCTATCAAAGAATACTTTGATTTAGAGGCTCATCCAGATCCTAAGAGAGAATATACGGATAATCTTGAAATACCTAATATTAATAATAAGGATAGTTCAATTTTTAGTAGAGGACGTTTGCATGGTATTATAGTTCATAGAGTTAAAGAAAGTAATAAAAATAAACCAGGGGAAAAAAAAAATAAAACCGGAGTAGCAGATGATGGCTTTATTTTTTCCTTAATAAATAGCTTAATTCCATCAGCTATTGTTTGTGTTAGTCCATATGGCCCAACAGTTTTTGGTCCCTTTCGTAATTGCATATATCCAAGTATCTTCCGTTCTACTAAAACTATAAATGCTACAGATAGGAGAATTGGAATAATAGTTTTTAGTACTTTTAATCTAATACTAAAGTTATAAATTTTCATTTTGATTCCTTTTTTTTAATAATATATTTAATTTTTTAATTAATAATTATTATTAATTATTATTAATATAAGTATATGAAAATTAATCGTTGGTTTTTTTCAACAAAACATAAGGATATTGGTACTTTGTATTTTCTTTTTGGTGCTTGAGCTGGAATGGTTGGGACTGCTTTAAGAATTATAATTCGAGCAGAATTGGCTCAGCCTGGTTCTTTTTTAGGGGATGATCAAATATATAAAGTTATTGTGACTTCTCATGCTTTGGTTATGATTTTTTTTATGGTGATGCCTGTTATGATAGGGGGTTTTGGTAATTGATTAATTCCTCTTATGATTGGTGCTCCTGATTTAGCTTTTCCTCGTGTTAAAAAAATGAGTTTTTGGCTTTTACCTCCTTCTTTTTTGTTATTGTTAGCTTCTGCAGGTGTTGAAAGTGGTGTCGGAACAGGTTGAACAATCTATCCTCCTTTGTCTAGAAAAATTGCACATGCTGGAGGATCTGTTGATCTTGCAATTTTTTCTTTACATATAGCTGGTGCTTCTTCTATAATTGCTTCTATTAAATTTATTACTACAATAATAAAAATGCGTTCTCCTGGTATCACTTTTGATCGTTTATCTCTTTTTGTTTGGTCTATTTTTATTACTACTTTTCTTCTTTTATTATCTTTACCGGTTTTAGCAGGAGCTATAACTATGCTTTTAACTGATCGTAATATAAATACAACTTTTTTTGATCCTGCTGGTGGAGGTGATCCTATATTGTTTCAACATTTATTTTGATTTTTTGGTCATCCTGAGGTTTATATTCTTATATTACCTGGTTTTGGTATGATTTCTCATGTTGTAGCTCATTATTCTGGAAAGCACGAACCTTTTGGTTATCTTGGGATGGTTTATGCAATGGTTGCTATTGGTATTTTGGGTTTTCTTGTATGAGCTCATCATATGTTTACTGTTGGGATGGATGTGGATACTCGTGCATATTTTACTGCTGCTACTATGATAATTGCGGTTCCTACGGGAATTAAGGTTTTTAGTTGAATGGCTACTCTTCAGGGTTCTAATCTTCGTTGGGATGCTCCCTTATTATGAGCTTTAGGTTTTATTTTTTTGTTTACTTTAGGTGGTTTAACTGGGGTGGTTCTTTCTAATTCTAGTTTAGATATTGTTCTTCATGATACATATTATGTTGTAGCTCATTTTCATTATGTTCTTTCTATGGGTGCTGTTTTTGCTATTTTTTCTGGTTTTACTCATTGATTTCCTTTATTTTCTGGTGTTAGTTTACATCCACAACTTAGGAAGATTCAGTTTATAATAATGTTTATAGGGGTAAATCTTACTTTTTTTCCTCAGCATTTTTTAGGTCTTTCTGGCATGCCTCGGCGTTATGCAGACTATCCTGATGCCTATTTTAGTTGAAATATGGTTTCTTCTTTGGGATCTGTTGTTTCTTTAGTAGCTGTTATTTTTTTTATGTTTATAGTTTGAGAATCTTTTGTAGTTCGTCGAGAAGTTTTATCTCCTTATTTTAGTAGTTCTTCTTTGGAGTGACAGTTTAGTTCTTTTCCTCCTTCTCATCATACTTTTGATGAAACTCCTTTTGTTGTTTCAGTAAAAATTTAAAAAGAGTAGTTTAATAAAAATATTAGGTTTCGGCCCTTTAGTTTTTGGTTAAAGTCCAAACTTTTTTTTATGAAGTTTTTATTTTTATTTATGTTTTTTATTTTTTTTTTTGGAGTTTTAGGTATTTTGTTGAAACGTAAGCATTTATTAACTGTTATGTTATGTTTAGAGTTGCTTTTAGTTTCTTTATTTGTTAAATTTTCTTTGTTATTTAGGTTTTATAAAATTTATTTTTTATGTGGGTTGAGTATTATTCTTCTAACTTTTTCTGCTTGTGAGGCAGGTTTAGGGTTGGCTTTGTTAGTAATAGTTTCTCGTTCTAATAAAAGGGATAATATTTTTTCTTTAAATTTACTTCGTATATAAAAATGGCAACTTGGTTACAGTTAGGCTTTCAGGATGCATCTTCTCCTTTAATGGAGGAGCTTATTTATTTTCATGATTATGTTTTAGTTATTTTAATTTTTATAACTGTTATTGTTTTTTATGGTTTATTTAGTTTATTATTTATTTCTTATACTAATCGGTTTTTTTTAGAAAAACAAAGTTTAGAAACGATATGAACTATAATTCCAGCTTTTATTTTAATTTTTATAGCTTTTCCTTCTTTACAATTATTATATTTGATAGATGAAATAAAAGATCCTTGTTTAACTATTAAGGTAGTTGGGCACCAATGATATTGAAGTTATGAATATACTGATTATTGTGATTTGGATTTTGATTCTTATATGATTCCTTTATCAGATTTGGGTTTTGGTTTTCCTCGTTTATTAGAAGTAGATAATCGTGTTGTTGTTCCTATCCATAATTCTATTCGTGTTTTGGTTAGTTCTTCTGATGTTCTTCATTCTTGGGCTGTTCCTTCGTTAGGAGTAAAGATTGATGCTGTTCCTGGTCGTTTAAATCAGGTTACTTTTTTGTCACCTCGTAGTGGGGTTTTTTATGGTCAGTGTTCTGAAATATGTGGGGCTAATCATAGATTTATGCCAATAGTTATTGAGGCTGTTTCTTTTGGTAGTTTTGATAATTGAATTTCTAGTTTTTTAAAAGATTAGTTTCTTTAGTTAGCTTAATTTAAAAAGTTTTAGATTCTTAATCTATTTAGATAACAGTTAAAATCTGTTACTAGAGAATGCCACAACTTGATGTTTTTTGGTGAGGTTTTAATTTTTTTTCTTGTTTATTTTTTTTTTATTTTTTATATATTTATTTTATTAATATAAAGTTTCTATTTTTAAAAGAAAAAACCTTTAATTTAAAAGAGTTTTCTAATTTTTCTTTTTTTTATTGATTATGATAATTTTTTTTTCTATATTTGATCAATTTTGTCCAAATGTTTTTCTATTTGTTCCTATTTCTGTTGTATGTTTTTTTATAAATATTATTTGATTTTTTTTTATCATAAAAAAAAGTTGACTTCGTAATCGTTGTCAAAATTTTTGATATAGGTTTCTTTTTTTTTCTATTAATTTGGTTTTTCAAAGTACTTCTCGTTTTACAGCTCCTTGAGGAGCTGTATTAATAACTATTTTTGTTTTTTTATTATCTATAAATTTGTTGGGTTTATTTCCATATAGTTATACAAAAACTAGTCATATTTCTGTTACTTTTAGTTTAGGTTTTCCTTTATGATTTAGGGTAAAAGTTTTTGGTTTTTTTTCTTCTTTTAAAAGTCGTTTAAGTCATCTTGTTCCTCAGGGTACTCCATTTTTATTAATTCCTTTAATGGTTTGAATAGAAACTTTAAGTTTATTTGCTCAGCCTTTGGCATTGGGTTTACGTCTTGCGGCAAAATTAACTGCTGGTCATTTATTAATATTTTTACTTTCAGTTACAGTTTGAACTTTTATTAATTCTTTTTATTTTTTACCTTTGTTTTTTGTTTTTTTTCTTCTTTTTATTTTAGAAATTGCTGTTGCTTGTATTCAAGCTTATGTTTTTACTGCTTTAATTCATTTTTATCTTCAGGAAAATTTATAAATTTTATAATGAATCATCAACATCCTTATCATTTAGTTGATCAAAGTCCTTGACCTATTTTAGCTTCTTTAAGTGCTTTAATAAGAACCATTGGTTTAGTATTATGGTTTCATGGTTTTGGTTTTTTTTCTGTTTTTTTAGGATTGTTTTGTTTAATAGTTGTTTCTATTTTTTGATGACGAGATGTAATTCGTGAATCTACTTTTCAAGGTCATCATACTAATTCAGTAGGAGTAGGATTACGTTTTGGAATGGTTTTATTTATTACTTCTGAGGTTTTATTTTTTTTTGCTTTTTTTTGAGCTTTTTTTCATAGAAGGTTATCTCCTGTTTCTGAACTTGGTGTTTGTTGACCCCCTTCTGGAATAGATCCTTTAAATCCATTTTTGGTTCCTTTATTAAAAACTGCTGTTCTTTTATCTTCTGGTGTAACTATTACTTGATGTCATCATAGTATAATTGAAAATAATTGGTTAGGTGCTGTTCAAAGTTTATTTTTTACTATTATTTTAGGGGTTTATTTTACTTTATTACAATCTTGGGAATATTATGATGCTCCCTTTACCATTTCTGATGGGGTATATGGATCTACTTTTTTTGTTGCTACAGGATTTCATGGTTTACATGTAATTATTGGTACTACATTTCTTTTTGTTTGTTTTTTTCGTCTTTTTAATTATCATTTTTCTAATAATCATCATTTTGGTTTTGAAGCAGCTGCTTGGTATTGACATTTTGTTGATGTAGTTTGATTATTTTTATATGTTTCAATTTATTGATGGGGAAGATAAAAAAGAGAGGAAGATTTTAACTTCCATCTTTTGGTTTCAAGCCAAATACATATTTTCTGTCATCTCTTTAAGATGAAAAAATTTACTTATTCTTTTTTTGTAATAGTAATAGTTGTAAGTTTAATATGCTTTTTTATTTATTTTTTACCTTTGCATATTCCTAATAAACAAAAGGTTTCTCCTTATGAATGTGGTTTTGACCCTTTAAATTCTGCTCGTGTTCCTTTTTCTTTTCGATTTTTTCTTGTTGCAATATTATTTCTTTTATTTGATTTGGAGATAGCTTTATTGTTTCCTTTACCTTATTCTTTATTTTTGTTGTTTGATAGTTTTTATGTTGTTTTTATAAGTTCTTTTTTTTTAATTTTTTTAACTTTAGGCTTGGTTTATGAATGATTAAAAGGTGGTCTTGAATGAGCTAATTAAAGTTTAATTAAAAATT